GACCGAATAAAAAGTTTCAATTTTTTATTCGATGCAGTTATAACGGATCCCAATGATCAAAAAATTATAAAAAAAGCGATAAAAGAAATTAGTAAAAGAGTTCCCCGGTGGTCATACAAATTAATCAATAATGTATACCAAGAACTGGGAGAATACGAGGAAAATGTAAGAGGGGAACATGCATTTCGTTCACGAAAAGCCAAACGTTTAGTGGTTGCTGTTGATCACCAGACAAAAGCGGCTGTGACTTTGCCCCATTATTTGGAACAATCGGATTTTCGTCGATATATAATAAAAGGTTCCATGCGCGCACAAAGACGTAAAACCATTATTTGGAAACCAGTTCAAGCAAATGCCCATTCCCCTCTTTTTTTGGACAGAATAGACAAAACCCTTTATTTGTCTTTTGATATTTCCCAGCTGATGAAAGTAATTCTTCGAAATTGGATGGTAAAAAATAAAAACCAAAAACTTTCTGATTATACAAACGCAAAGACAAGAAAATTGGACAAAAAAGAAAAAAAGAAGCTCAAAGGCGAAAGATACCAAAGACAAGAAATGGTACGTATAAAACAAGCAGAAGGCTGGGATAAGCGTTTACTTACTCGACTACTAAGAAGTTCTATGTTAGTAATCCAATCGATTCTTAGAAAATATATTGCATTACCGTTATTGATAATAGCTAAAAATGTGGTTCGCATACTATTATTCCAAGATCCCGAGTGGTCCGAGGATTTTAAGGATTGGAATCGTGAAATTTATGTTAAATGCACTTATAGTGGTGTTAATTTATCTGAAACAGAATTTCCGAAAAACTGGTTAATAGAAGGTATTCAGATAAAGATCCTATTCCCCTTTTACCTGAAACCCTGGCACGGATCTACGATACAATCCTCTCATAAAGATCCAAAAAGTGAACAAGAAACTGATTTTTGTTTTTTAACAATTTATGGGCTGGAAACTGACATGCCGTTCGGTTCTCCCCAAAAACGACGTTCCTTTTTTGAACCCATTTTTAAAGAACTAAAAAAAAAAATTAGAAAATTGAAAATTAAGTCTTTTATAGTTTTAAGGGATTTTAAAGAAGGAAAAATAAAAGAACTTTCAAAAATAAACTTGAGAGAAATCGAGAAATTGAGGGAAACTCAAAAAAATTCGATAATCAGTAAGCAGATGATTCACGAACCGTCTATTGAAATTTCATCTATGGATTGGACGAAATTATCCCGGACTGAAAAAAAAATGAAAGATCTGACTAATAGAACAAGCAGAATAAGAAATCAAATATATAAAATTACAAAAGAAAAGAAAAAAGGATCGCTAACTCAAGAAACAAATATTAGTTCGAACAAACCAACTTATTCTGTTAAAATATTAGACCCATCAAAAAGGATTTGGCGGATATTAAAAAAAAGAAACGCTCGATTAATCCGTAAATCCTATTTGTTTCTAAAATTTGGCATTGAAAAGATATACAGAAATATTTTTATATCTACCCTTACTATTCCAAGAATCAATACAAAACCTTTTCGTGAATCAACAAGAAAACAAATGAAAATTATTGAGAAAAACATCCACAATAATGAAGCAAATCCCGAAAGAATTAATAAAACAAATAAAAATAGAATTATTTCGACTATCCAAAAATCGATTTCTAAGACTAGTACTAAGAATTCAAAGATTTCTTGTAATTTATTGTCTTTTTCACAATCACAAGCATATGTATTTTACAAATTATTACAAGTCCCAATTTTGAACTTTTATAATTTAAGACCCGTTCTTCAATATCACGGAACATCTCTATTTCTTAAGAATGAAATAAAAGATTTTTTTGAAAAACACGGAATCTTTAATTACCAATTAAGACATAAACCCCTTTGGAATTTTGGAAGGAATACACGAAAACACTGTTTAAGCGGGCATTATCAATATGATTTATCTCGGATTAAATGGGCTAGATTAGTACCACAAGAATGGCGAAATAGAGCCAATCAACACTGTATGGCTCAAAATAAAGATTTAATTAAAAGAGATTCGTATGAAAAAAATGGATTAACTCATTACGAAAAACAACATTTTTTTGAAGCAGACCTATTACGTAATCAAAAATCGAATTTTAAAAAACACTATAGATATGATCTTTTATCATATAAATCGCTTAATTATGAAGATAAGAAAGACTCGTATATTGATAGATCACTAGTCCAAGTAAATAATAAAGAAGAGTATTATTCTAATTACAATAGAAAGAAAGTAAAATTGTTGGCTATGCTGGGAAGTATCTCTATCAATAATTATATAGGGGAAGATGATATTATGGATATGGAAAAATTCTTGTATAGAAAATATTTTGATTGGAGAATTCTTAATTTTTGTCTTAGAAATAAGGCCAATATGGAAGCCTGGGTTGATATGGATACTGGTACCAGCAGTAATCAAAATACTAGGATTGGGTCCAATAATTATCAAAAAATTAATGCAATTAATAACAGAGTCTCCTTTTATCTTACAATTCATCAAGATGAAGAAATTAACCCATCCACTCAAAAGGGGTTCTTTTGTGATTGGATGGGAATGAATGAAGAAATACTAAGTTGTCCTATATCAAACCCAGAATCTTGGTTCTTCCCAGAATTTGTACTACTTTTTAATGCATATAGAACGAAACCCTGGATTATACCAATCAAATTACTTCTTTTCAATTTTAATGGAAATAGTAAGAAAAATAGAACCGGAAAGAAAGAGGCGGATCTTTTTATATCACCTACTCAAAAAGAATATTTTGAATTATCGAATCAAAGTAAAGAAGAAAACGAACTCGCAGACCAAGGAACTCCGAGATCGGATGCACAAAAGCAAGTAATTCTTGGATCAGTTCTCTCAAACCAAGAAAAAGATGGTGAAGAAAATTATACGGGATCGGACATGAAAACCCGTATAAAGAAAAAGCAATCCAAAAGAGAAACCGAAGTACAGCTCGATTTCTTCCTAAAAAGATATTTGTGTTTGCAGTTGCGATGGAGGGGTGCTGTTTCTTTCAGAGAAAAAATACGCAATGATATGAAAGTATATTGTCACCTGGTTCGACTAATAAATCCTAGCGACGTTACTATAACCTCTATTCAAGGGGGAGAAATTAGTCTGCCTATTTTGATCACTAACAAGAATTTAGCTATTAAAGAATTGACGAAAGGGGGAATGCTTATTATCGAACCCCGTCGTTTGTCTGTAAAAAATGATGGACAATTTTTTCTATATCAAATCGTAGGTATTGCATTGGTTCATAAGAATAAGCGCAAAATTACTAAAAGATACCAAGAAAAGGGCTATGTTGATAAAAAAGATTTTGATGAATTCATTGCAAAACATCAAAAAATGACTGGAAATAGAAACAAAAATCATTATGATTTGCTTGTTCCTGAAACTATTTTACTCCCTAAACGTCGTAGAGAATTAAGAACCCAAATTTGTTTCAATTCGAAGAATCAAAACGGTATGCAGAAAAATCCAGTATTTTTTAATAACGGAAAGGGCGGCGGCCGCGTTTTGGATAAAAACAAAAATCTTGCTCGAGAGAAAAATCAATTAATTCAATTAAAGTTCTTTATTTGGGCCAATTCTCGATTAGAAGATTTAATTTGTATGAATCGGTATTGGTTTAATACCAATAATGGGAGTCGTTTCAGTATGGTAAGGGTCCATATGTATCCACGATTGAAAATTCGTTAATAGTGTGCTTTTCCTATCTATCATGTCCCATTTTGGGATATGAAAACAAAGAAATGTATACATGTCTTGTCTTCCATTCCAGTCTGATACAAGATACCAAATTAATGGCGAACATTTTAATTAGATCCATAAATGAATCAAGAAACTCTTTTTTTTAGGTCCAAATTTTTCTCTTTTGCCGAAATATCCATCCTTTTAGATGCCTAATCAAATTGAAAATTGGATTGATTATTGATATTGATTTTCTAGCAAGTTCATAACGAACTTAAGATTATTGTGTATATCAAATTGAAGTAACTAGTATTATTATTACTGATCAGTAAAATTCATCTTAAAAAAGGAAGGGGGAGGGGTTTCGTTTTATGGTAAAAAATGCATTCATCTCAGTTAGGGTTCAAGAAAAAAAAGAAAAAAACAGCGGATCGGTTGAATTTCAAGTATTTCGTTTCACCAACAAGATCCGGAGACTTACTTCACATTTAGAATTGCACAGAAAAGACTATTCATCTCAAAGGGGTCTACGTAAAATTTTGGAAAAACGCCAACGTCTACTAGCTTATTTGTCAAAGAAAAATAGAGTACGTTATAAAGAATTAATTAGTAAGTTGAATATCCGGGAGTCAAAAAATCGTTAATTTGAAATTTGAAAAACAATTTCGAATTATTTGATTTTGACTGTTGATGAACTTCTTGTTGTTTTCAACAATTCATGTAAGAATGAATCGAGGAAAAACCTATGAGTATACTAGCTACAGAAAAAGAAAAAGAATTTATGATAGTCAATATGGGACCTCACCACCCGTCAATGCATGGGGTTCTTCGTCTCATCGTTACTCTAGACGGTGAAGATGTTATTGACTGTGAACCAATATTGGGTTATTTACACAGAGGGATGGAAAAAATTGCGGAAAACCGAACAATTATACAATATCTGCCTTATGTAACCCGTTGGGATTATTTAGCTACTATGTTCACAGAAGCAATAACTGTAAATGGACCAGAACAGTTGGGAAATATTCGCGTACCTAAAAGGGCCAGCTATATCAGAGTAATTATGTTGGAGTTGAGTCGTATAGCTTCCCATCTGTTATGGCTTGGCCCTTTTATGGCAGATATTGGTGCACAGACTCCTTTCTTCTATATTTTCAGAGAAAGAGAATTAGTATATGATCTGTTCGAAGCTGCCACCGGTATGAGAATGATGCATAATTTTTTTCGTATCGGAGGAGTAGCAGCTGATTTACCCTATGGTTGGATAGATAAATGTTTGGATTTCTGCGATTATTTTTTAACAGGGGTTGCTGAATATCAAAAACTTATTACGCGAAACCCCATTTTTTTAGAACGAGTTGAAGGAGTAGGCATTATTGGTGGAGAAGAAGCAATAAATTGGGGTTTATCAGGACCAATGCTACGAGCGTCTGGAATAGAATGGGATCTTCGTAAAGTTGATCATTATGAGTGTTATGACGAATTTGATTGGGAAGTCCAGTGGCAAAAAGAAGGAGATTCCTTAGCTCGTTATTTAGTCCGAATCGGTGAAATGACGGAATCTGTAAAAATTATTCAACAGGCTTTAGAAGGAATTCCGGGAGGCCCCTATGAAAATTTAGAAATCCGCTGCTTTGATAGAGAAAGCGATCCAGAACGGAATGATTTTGAAAATCGATTCATTAGTAAAAAGCCTTCTCCTACCTTTGAATTGACAAAACAAGAACTTTATGCGAGAGTAGAAGCCCCAAAAGGAGAATTGGGAATTTTTCTGATAGGGGATCAAAGTGGGTTTCCTTGGAGATGGAAAATTCGCCCACCGGGTTTTATCAATTTGCAAATTCTTCCTCAGTTAGTTAAAAGAATGAAATTGGCTGATATTATGACGATATTAGGTAGTATAGATATCATTATGGGGGAAGTTGATCGTTGAAATGATAATTGCTACACCCGAAGTACAAGATATCAATTCTTTTTCCCGATTGGAATCCCTACAAGAGGTCTATGGGATCCTATGGGTGCTTGCCCCTATTTCGATTTATGTATTGGCAATCACAATCGGTGTCCTAGTAATTGTGTGGTTAGAAAGAGAAATATCTGCAGGAATACAACAGCGTATTGGGCCTGAATACGCCAGCCCTTTGGGAATTCTTCAAGCTTTAGCCGATGGGACAAAACTCCTTTTCAAAGAAAACCTTCTTCCATCTAGAGGAAATAGTAGTTTATTCAGTATTGGTCCATCTATAGCAGTCATAGCAATTCTACTAAGTTATTCAGTAATTCCTTTTAGTTATAACCTTGTTTTAGCTGACCTCAATATCGGTATTTTTTTCTGGATTGCCATTTCAAGTATTGCCCCTATTGGACTTCTTATGTCAGGATATGGATCAAATAATAAATATTCCTTTTTAGGTGGTCTGCGAGCTGCTGCTCAATCGATTAGTTATGAAATACCATTAACTTTATGTGTTTTATCAATATCTCTACGTGTGATTCGCTAAAACCTAAGCTTTTCGTTCTAGAAAAAAAAGAACTTGAATAGAAATCCTCATTTTTTTATTCATTTATTGACTCTTTAGGTTAATAAAAGAAATTAGATAGTTATATATGAGTGAAAGACAACACCTTCGAAATTCGCAGTAAACGTGGATTAAGTCTCATTTCCTATGTACAAGCGTTAAGGATAAGTAAACAAAAGTAAAAGTGGAGGAAGCCCTTACCCCAAGACAGGTCGATTGATCATCCTAGCTTGAAGCGGGCTTAAAAGACCAACCCTATAGAATTTTCATTTTTCATTAGCTATTGTATGTATTACAATATATATTAGATATATTAGGGGGGTTGAATAGGGGGTTGAAAACGCAAAGCGGGGGGATAGGAAGGAACACCAAAATACACACAACGGGTTAGTAATGTAGATTATGTCAATTATCTAAAAGGATACTTCTGCATAACATAAAAGAATACTAATTGGGGCTTTAAGTTGGTAGAAACGATCAGGCAGTACTCCCCACAATTCCGATCCAGAGCATGCTCCTATCCGCCAGTTAAAGAAATAACTATCAGGAACGAAATAATCCTTTACCCCCTTTTAAGCCCCATTTTCTCTCAGAAAGAAGAAGAGGAACAAAAAAATATAAAAAATACAATTACAATCTAAAAGAATCCTTTCTTTCATATATTGATAGAAATCAAATTCGTGTCATGATTCATGAACTAGTGTAATGGCGAATTCTTTTTCGTAATCGAAAATAAAAGGATGGGTTGAAATATCGAGTGATATTTCTACAAGAGTATTTTATTGAAGGGTTGATTAAGTTATTACTCAACACAGAAAATTTGAAATTCGTAAAGGATGAGATTAATTCAGAAATACTGTTTTTTTATCCTTAGAGCAGACAGAATTCCAGTGGTATAATTGGGGATCCTCCGCTAGATTTTGACTTTATCCATCCTATAACCATATCAAAATAAAAATAACTAATACCGGTCCGGTCCTTACATTTATTTGTGGCCCTGAGGAGCCGTATGAGGTGAAAATCTCATGTACGGTTTTGTAATAGCGATGGAAACCGTAATGTTACCACCGACTATGATTATCTAACAGTTTAAGTACAGTTGATATAGTTGGGGCGCAATCAAAATATGGTTTTTGGGGGTGGAATTTGTGGCGTCAACCTATAGGGTTTATCATTTTTCTAATTTCTTCCCTAGCGGAATGCGAGAGATTACCTTTTGATTTACCAGAAGCGGAAGAAGAATTAGTAGCCGGTTATCAAACCGAATATTCAGGAATCAAATTTGGTTTATTTTACGTTGCTTCCTATCTAAATCTACTAGTTTCCTCATTATTTGTAACAGTTCTTTACTTGGGAGGTTCGAATCTTTCCATTCCATACATATTTGTTCCTGGGCTGGTTGAAATAAATAAAGCGGATGGAATCTTTGGAACGACAATTGGTATCTTTATTACATTAGCTAAAACTTATTTGTTCTTGTTCATTCCTATTGCAACAAGGTGGACTTTACCGAGACTAAGAATGGACCAACTATTAAATCTTGGCTGGAAATTTCTTTTACCTATTTCTCTCGGTAATCTATTATTAACAACTTCTTCCCAACTCCTTTCGCTATAAAGATAAAGAAAAAAAGGAATACAATATTCGCTACTTGTCTCAAACAAGAGAAAGAAATAAACTCAAAACATTCATAGATATTCACAATATGTTCCCTATGGTAACCGGTTTCATGAATTATGGTCAACAAACAATACGAGCTGCAAGGTACATTGGTCAAAGTTTCATGATTACTTTATCCCAAGCAAATCGTTTACCTGTAACTATTCAATATCCTTATGAAAAATTAATCCCATCAGAGCGTTTTCGTGGTCGAATCCATTTTGAATTTGATAAATGTATTGCTTGTGAAGTATGCGTTCGGGTATGTCCTATAGATCTGCCTGTTGTTGATTGGAAATTTGAAACAGATATTCGAAAGAAACGATTGCTTAATTACAGTATTGATTTTGGAATTTGTATTTTTTGTGGTAACTGCGTTGAGTATTGTCCAACAAATTGTTTATCAATGACTGAAGAATATGAACTTGCGACTTACGACCGTCACGAATTGAATTATAATCAAATTGCTTTAGGTCGTTTACCAATGTCAGTAATTGACGATTTTACAATTCGAACAGTCTTGAATTCGCCTCAACGAAAAAACGTCTAAACCTTTTTAATTTCGAATTACTAAGGTTCAGTTTTGGTATAGTTGGTATAAAGGGATAAGGTTGTTTTTTTGCTTGGTCAATAACTCCAAATCCCAACTTTTGATCGGTTGATGAGAAGTACAACTACATTTGTATTGAAATGAAATGATATATAGACAGAAGCTTTTTCGAACTATATAGCTTCAATTTCAAATTGGCATTTAGAATAACGAAAAGAACGAAATTGATCCCAGAACTGTATCCGCATCAATTCCCACTTAGTCGATTCTAATTTCATTGAATTGGAATTGAGAATGTCTCATAAATAATTTTTCCTGGTCGGCTCAATAAGGTCATGAAAAAGATTTCGATTTATTTATCTCCTATTTTAATATAATGGATTTGCCTGGACCAATACACGATTTTCTTTTAGTTTTTCTGGGATCGGGTCTTATATTAGGAGGTCTGGGAGTGGTATTATTTACCAACCCAATTTATTCTGCCTTTTCCTTGGGATTGGTTCTTGTTTGTATATCATTATTCTATATTCTATCAAATTCCCATTTTGTAGCTGCCGCGCAACTCCTTATTTACGTGGGAGCTGTAAATGTTTTAATCATATTTGCTGTAATGTTCATGAACGGCTCAGACTATTCCAAAGATTTTAAGTTGAATCTTTGGACTATTGGCGATGGTCTTACTTCTCTGGTTTGTACAAGTATTTTTTTTTCGCTAATCACTACTATTCTCGATACATCGTGGTACGGGATTATTTGGACTACACGAGCCAACCAGATTATTGAACAAGATTTGATAAGTAATAGTCAACAAATTGGAATTCATTTATCAACAGACTTTTTTCTTCCATTTGAACTCGTTTCAATAATTCTTTTAGTTGCTTTAATAGGTGCAATTGCCGTGGCGCGTCAATAACAAATCTTTATAACTAGGAACAGCAATCCCAATTCTACTTTTTATATGTTATCACATTCATTATGTGTTATCACATTCATTTCCCTTAAATTCTTGTAAAGTATAGTTGAATACTATTCACAGATCAATAGAAAATCAAAATAGAATTTTTTTTATTCGATCTATTACCAAATAGATTCTTTTGTTCCGTACCTGGTATATTCTAAGCAACCAAATCACTTGCATTATTATTATTGTTCAGATTGAAATGAATCGAAATTGGTACGGAGTTGGTTAATGATGCTCGAGCATGTACTTGTTTTGAGTGCCTATTTATTTTCGATTGGCATCTATGGCTTGATTACGAGCCGAAATATGGTTCGGGCCTTGATGTGCCTTGAACTTATACTAAATGCAGTTAATATCAATTTTGTAACATTCTCTGATTTTTTTGATAGTCGACAATTAAAAGGAGATATTTTTTCAATTTTTGTTATAGCTATTGCAGCCGCTGAAGCAGCTATCGGATCAGCTATTGTTTCGTCAATTTATCGTAACAGAAAATCGACGCGTATCAATCAATCGACTTTGTTGAATAAGTAGTATTTATAAATCATAATATTCCTAAATTGAATTTAGGATATATAATATGCCCTAATTTCGATCCTGTTTGTGAAACTGTAAGAAATCAAAGTATCTTTGTTCCCTTGATCCAGAAGTGGATTAATTAGCAAAATTCTGGTAAATCATTGATTCATCTGGTGTTTAAATATGACATTTCAAAATTGACTAGATCGAAAATTAAAAAGTTCAAAACAAAAATAGATAGATCCAATGTCACATTCAGTAAAGATTTATGATACATGTATAGGGTGTACTCAATGTGTACGAGCTTGCCCCACGGATGTATTAGAAATGATACCTTGGGACGGATGTAAAGCAAAGCAAATTGCTTCTGCTCCAAGAACAGAGGACTGTGTTGGTTGTAAGCGATGTGAATCCGCCTGTCCAACGGATTTCTTGAGTGTTCGAGTTTATTTATGGCATGAAACAACCCGAAGCATGGGTCTAGCTTATTGATATTGATACGTTCCCGAAAAACCCACTTGAATCCGTTTTGAATACAGTTTTTTTTTTTACCGATTACCGACAAAAACCCGTACTCGAAAAAGAAAAAAAAAATACGAATATATTCTATTTTCGAGTTTCGAGCACGGGTTTTTCTGGGCCAAGTGTATCTTGTCTTTACCACGAATTATTTTCCTTGGTTAACACTAATTGTAGTTTTTCCGATAGCCGCGGGTTCTTTAATTTTTTTTCTCCCTCATAGAGGAAATAAGGTGACTAGAGGATATACAATATATATATGTGTCTTAGAACTCCTTCTAACGACCTATGCATTCTGTTATAATTTCCAATTGGACGATCCATTAATCCAGCTGGCAGAGGATTATAAATGGATCACTTTTTTTGAGTTTGACTGGCGATTGGGAATAGATGGACTTTCCATAGGACCCATTTTACTGACGGGATTTATCACCACTTTAGCTACTTTAGCGGCTCGGCCAGTTACTCTGAATTCCCGACTATTACACTTCCTGATGTTAGCGATGTACAGCGGTCAAATAGGATCATTTTCTTCTCGGGACCTTTTACTTTTTTTCATCATGTGGGAATTAGAATTAATTCCCGTTTATCTACTTCTGTCCGTGTGGGGTGGAAAGAAACGCCTTTATTCAGCCACAAAATTTATTTTGTACACGGCAGGAGGCTCCGTTTTTCTTTTAATAGGAGTTTTGGGTATCGGTTTATATGGTTCCAATGAACCAACATTAAATTTGGAAACATTAGTTAATCGGTCGTATCCTGTGGCACTGGAAATAATATTCTATATTGGATTTTTTATTGCTTTTGCTGTCAAATTGCCGATTATACCCTTTCATACGTGGTTACCAGACACCCACGGAGAGGCACATTACAGTACTTGTATGCTTCTAGCCGGAATCTTATTAAAAATGGGAGCATATGGGTTGATTCGAATCAATATGGAACTATTACCGCACGCTCATTCTATATTTTCCCCCTGGTTCATGATAGTAGGTACCGTGCAAATAATTTATGCAGCTTCAACATCTCCCGGCCAACGGAATTTAAAAAAAAGAATAGCCTATTCCTCTGTATCTCATATGGGTTTCATAATTCTAGGAATAGGCTCGATAACCGATACAGGTCTCAATGGAGCCGTTTTACAAATAATTTCTCATGGGTTGATTAGTGCTGCACTTTTTTTCTTGGCAGGAACGAGTTATGATAGAATACGTTTTGCTTATCTAGACGAAATGGGCGGACTAGCTATACCAATTCCAAAGATCTTCACGCTATTCAGTATCTTATCGATGGCCTCCCTTGCATTACCCGGCATGAGTGGTTTTGTTGCAGAATTGATAGTATTTTTTGGAATAATTACCAGCCAAAAATTTTTTTTAATGCCAAAAATAGTAATCACTTTTGTAATGGCAATTGGAATGATATTAACTCCTATTTATTCATTATCTATGTTACGGCAAATGTTCTATGGGTACAAGCTATTTAATGCCCCAAACTCTTATTTTTTTGATTCTGGACCACGGGAGTTATTTGTTTTGATCTCGATTCTTCTACCCGTAATAGGTATTGGTATTTATCCCGATTTCGTTCTCTCACTATCAGCGGACAAGGCCGAAGCTATTATATCGAATTTTTTTTTGTAGATAGTTTTCATGACTAAAAAAAAGCAAAAAGAAATCCCATGATTTTAAAAAGAGTTCGTTATCCAATGAGCAAAGAAATCCTTTTTCTTCTCTTACTCTTAAGTTAAATAAAAATAAGAAGTAAAATAATTTTAATTAAATTTTTTAATTTCAATTAAATTGTGACCAACTGCCAAAGGCATTTGTAAGAACCTTTTGAATCGCCGCACTGCTTGATTCAAAAGGTTCTCGGCATCTTACACTAACACCAAGTTTCGTTTCGATCTCCGCGCTGTCCTATGTTTGTATTCATCAAACCCTTTCTTCAATTCAAATAGGTGTTAATTAAATGAACCATAACTATGTAACCCTATTCCTAATAGATTGACTCCGAAATAGCATATCCAAATTATAAGAAAGCCCATAGAAGCCACAATTGCGGAATTTACACCTTCCCATTTTGTATTTGTTCGAGTATGTAAATAAATCCCGAATATCGTCCAAGTAATAAATGCCCAAGTTTCTTTTGGATCCCAATTCCAATAAGACCCCCACGCCTCATTAGCCCATACTGCTCCCGAAAGAATACCTGTGGTTAAAAAGATAAATCCTAAACTAATAATACGATAACTCCAACGATCCAATTGTTGAATCACTTGATACCTGTAATAATTTCTAGCGGAAAAACTATTTAGAAAAACATTCTTTTTTTCGTTCATGTATTGGATTTCACTGAAACAAAATGACCCATTTACATTTACAAAATTTTTTCTTTTCAAAAAAAGCCTTATCACTTTTCGAAATGTAATGACTAGAAGAGCCGTGGATAATAATGATCCACATAAAAGAGCTGCATAGCCCAATACCATCATACTTACGTGCATCATTAACCACTGGACTTGGAGAGCGGGTACTAATATTCTGGATTGATGCATTTTGGTTAAAAAACTCGAAGTCGCAAAGCCTTGGGTAAAAAAAGCACTTGGTGCCGTTATAGCGCTTAAATGATTTTGATTATTTTTAAAATCAAAAATCTTATGAATAATAGATAAACTCCATGAAAGAAAGATTAATGATTCATATAAATCACTTAATGGGAAATGTCTCGAGTAAACCCAACGGGTGATTAATAATCCTGTTAGACAGAAAGCGGTAGCTGTCATCCCCCTTTCTGATGAAGCATATAGCCCTCTGATTTCGTCGACTAAGAAGGTTATTAAATAAATTGTAATTCCAATTGAAACGACCGAAAAGGATATATGCGTTAATATACGCTCCAAAGTTGAAAATATCATAAAAAAAAAATTAAAAGCGAGAATACCTCAAATATACAGAATGGAAATCATAAATTAAATTCCTTAGAGCACTTTTTTTGTATATCTTTTTACAGATGCTATGCCGCCACTCGGACTCGAACCGAGATGCTCTAGCACTGCTTCCTAAGAGCAGCGTGTCTACCGATTTCACCATAGCGGCTTGCTCGAAATCATAATACCCTATTATTAGTCAATCGTCGAGATTGAAAGAGTCTATTTCAATGGATTTTTATTCATCAATTTGAAATTTGAATGCTTACTAAAAACAAAAAACATTGAAAGGGCTATTTAAAGATTCCGCCCCTTCTTTTGTTGTTGTATTTAATTATTTAAGGTTTCAGTTTTATTTAACTTAACTTTCAACTTTCATAGTTTCTTCTTTGATAAACTAGAACCTTGTAACGGCTGTAACTAAATAGTTCTAACTTCACTCCAGGGAACAACTCAAAAAGGGTTTCTTTCTTTTTTTTTTTTCATTTTTTAGAACTTTTGTGTTTGTGTTGTCGTAATTTTAGGTTTTTTTTTCACTATTAATTTGTCCTAGGATTGATCAAATCAATTAGGTATTGGGCTGCACGTATTATAGAAAATCAAAATAAAAAAAAAAAATTCGATAAAAAAGTCTTTCTAAATTCGAATTAGAAAAATATATATATTTTGATGGAGCCCCCCCTCAAACATAGGATTTTTTTTTAATCACTTAAAATTGTCACACTATTCACTATTCGTATCCAATATCTGCCTAAACGGGAAGGGTTGCTTTTCTCAATTGGAGTCAAAGTGCAGGGTATCTGGTTATATATAGTGATTCAGAAAAATAATGATTTAGAACGTAAAAAAAAAAAAAAAGTTATATACTGAATCAATTAGTTTCAACAGACTTTTTTTTCCTAACGATTTTATATCCCCTCTTCTATAGCATCAATGGAAAGACCTAAATCGAAATAAATCTAAATAAAAAAAAATTCTTATTGTTTATGGTGGGGTGATGGGGAAAATAAGAATCCCCATCCTGGGAATAAAAAAATAGTAAAATAAAAAGAAAGGTGAAACTTTCTAGTTTGTCTTGATTCCGTTTTCAAATAAAAAAAAAAAGGACTTTTTTTTTTTTATTTATTTTTATTTTCGAATTCAGTAGACAAATCAATTGGTTAAAAACATTACAAAAGGGAATGTTTACTTACTTTTTCGATTTTTCTAAATTCTATAGTATAAATTCGAAACACAATTAACTCATTTTTGTGTCTGGGGGATTCAGATTATTTCAACCTTTGATTATTTATTTGTTGTACAAAAAAAACTTTTTGAATTCCCAGTAGCAAGGGATTTCGCTAACGAAAAAGCCTTCAACGCTGCCCAGTACCCCCCCTTTTTCCAAAGATTTTTACGAATACGTTTTTTTAATATAGAAGTACGTTTTTTTGGAACTGCCATTCAAAAAAGAAAAGGTTAGTCATTGATCAAATTGGATGTGAAAGACATCTATTGTTAAAACAAATCGTTTTTTAGTTTTACGGTTCATTTCATTATCTGTTTATTTTTTTTATACACTAACTACCTTTAGAAAAAAGAAATAAATCGAAATATGCAAAACTGGCATAAAATCTTACTAGAACAAAAAATAAATAAATAAATAAATGGAATAAGGGATTTTTTCAATTTATATTCCCTAAATATTGGAGAATAAAGTAATTCGTATTCCGGAGTTATTGGCGGCACCCTTAGATACCTATTCAAATCGATATCTATAGGACGGATTGGGCCATATAACAGAAATATAATTGGTTGAAGTTGATAAAAAAAAGAAAAAGCCCTTCCGCCCTTATCTCTGTCTATTTTCGGCCTGCTACATTTATCCATGAAAAATACATCGAACAGGTTTTATCTACCCAATCATTTTTGTCTAGTAATTGGTTATTAAATGTCTTTTATTATAATTATTTTATTATAATTAAATGTCTTTTATTATAATTATAATAGTAGACAATCAATACGTGCCGAGATGAACTAGTTAATGGTTGTGAATAAACAAAGAATAAAAAAACGAATTCGTATTTTATTGGGGAACGATAGGGGTCAGCCTATGATTTATATCAAATTTAATTTTGTGTAATTCTTTCGTCTTGATCTATGGACATAAATTAGTGTAATTAGAGAATAATAAGTGAAGTTTGAATTTGCTCTATCTTCCTAAAAATCTTACGTAGTATAAAGTATAAAATAATTATTTATTTTTGACTAGTAGCTTAGTTAGAACATTTGATTGTTTTTAACTTTTCATTTTTTTGAAGTTGGTGGGAAAGATTCAAAATAACTATGAATAGAAAAAGCTAATTTTATTTAAGTTTTTCATTTTAATACCTTAACCTTAATTTTTTTATTAATCCCTTTTAAATTTAAAAGAGATAAGAACCGGTGAATCAGAAACACTGAATTAAGAATAAAAAACAATTATTATTACTTTATTGATTTTATGGAACATACATATCAATATTCCTGGATCATACCTTTAGTTCCACTTCCAGTCCCTATGTTAATAGGGGTGGGACTTCTATTTTTTCCGACCGCAACAAAAAATCTTCGCCGTATGTGGGCTTTTATTAGTATTTTATTGTTAAGTATAGTTATGATTTTTTCGATCGATCTATCTATTGAGCAAATAGATAGAACTTCGATCTATCAATCCCTAAGGACTTGGACCATCACTAGTGATTTGTCTTTCGAGTTCGGATACTTTATTGATCCACTTACTTCTATTATGTCAATATTAATCACTACAGTTGGAATTCTGGTTCTTATTTATAGTGACAATTATATGTCTCATGATCAAGGATATTTGAGATTTTTTGCTTATATGAGTTTTTTCAATGCTTCAATGTTAGGATTAGTTACAAGTTCGAATTTCATAGAAATTTATATTTTTTGGGAATTGGTTGGAATGTGCTCTTATCTATTAATCGGGTTTTGGTTCACACGACCTATTGCGGCAGGCGCCTGTCAAAAAGCATTTGTAACTAATCGTGTAGGGGATTTTGGATTATTATTAGGGATCTTAGGTCTTTATTGGCTAACAGGCAGTTTCGAATTTCGGGATTTGTTCGAAATATTGAAAAACTTGATTTATAATAATGAGATTAACCTTTTATTTGTTACTTTGTGTGCATTTCTATTATTTGCCGGCCCGGTTGCTAAATCCGCGCAATTCCCTCTTCATGTATGGTTACCCGATGCCATGGAAGGGCCTACTCCTATTTCGGCTCTTATCCATGCTGCTACTATGGTAGCGGCGGGAATTTTTCTTGTAGCTCGGCTTCTTCCACTTTTCATAGTCATACCATACGCAATGAATCTAATATCTTTGATAGGGATAATAACAGTATTTTTAGGAGCTACTTTAGCTCTTGCTCAACAAGATATTAAGAGAGGTTTAGCTTATTCTACAATGTCTCAATTGGGTTATATGATGTTAGCTCTAGGTATGGGGTCTTATCGAGCCGCTTTATTTCATTTGATTACTCATGCCTATTCCAAAGCCTTGTTGTTTTTAGGATCCGGATCAATTATTCATTCAATGGAAGCTATTGTTGGATATTTTCCAGATAAAAGCCAGAATATGGTTCTTATGGGTGGGTTAAGAAAGCATGTGCCGATTACAAAAACCGCTTTTTTAGTAGGTACTCTTTCTCTTTGTGGTATTCCACCTCTCGCCTGTTTTTGGTCCAAGGATGAAATTCTTAATGATACTTGGTTGTATTCGCCGATTTTCGCAACAATAGCTTTTTTCACAGCCGGATTAACCGCATTTTATATGTTTCGAATTTATTTACTTACTTTTGAGGGGCCTTTCAACTTTTGCTTGCAAAATTACAGTGGCAAAAAAAGAAATTCCTTATATTCAATATCTCTATGGGGTAAAGAAGAACCAAAACCGATTAAAAACAAATTTCATTTAGTTGCTTTATTAACAATGAATAATAATAAAAGGGCTTCTTTTTTTGCGAAGAAGACTCATCGAATTGCTAGTACTGTAACAAATATGCCCTTTATTACTATTTTTCCTTTTGGCGCTGCCAAGACTTTTTGTTATCCTCACGAATCAGACAATACTATATTAT